GCTAACGTAGCTTAATTAAAGCATAACACTGAAGATGTTAAGATAGGCCCTAGAAAGCCTCGCAGGCACAAAAGCTTGGTCCTGACTTTACTATCAGCTTTGGCCAAATTTACACATGCAAGTATCCGCACCCCTGTGAGAATGCCCTACAATTCCCCCTTCCCGGGGACAAGGAGCCGGTATCAGGCACAACCCATTGTTTAGCCCACGACACCTTGCTCAGCCACACCCCCAAGGGAACTCAGCAGTGATAAACATTAAGCCATAAGTGAAAACTTGACTTAATTAAGGCCAACAGAGCCAGCAAAACTCGTGCCAGCCGCCGCGGTTATACGAGGGGCTCAAGTTGATACTTCTCGGCGTAAAGGGTGGTTAAGAAACCTCAAACTAAAGCCAAACATCTTCAAAGCTGTCATACGCACCCGAAGAAATGAAGACCTATCACGAAAGTAGCTTTAAAAATTCTGACCCCACGAAAGCTAGGACACAAACTGGGATTAGATACCCCACTATGCCCAGCCCTAAACACAAGTAGTAATATTACACCTACTACTCGCCCGGGAACTACGAGCATAAGCTTAAAACCCAAAGGACTTGGCGGTGCTTTAGACCCCCCTAGAGGAGCCTGTTCTAGAACCGATAACCCCCGTTCAACCTCACCCTCCCTTGTTTTCCCCGCCTATATACCGCCGTCGTCAGCTTACCCTGTGAAGGATACATAGTAAGCAGAATTGGCACACCCCAAAACGTCAGGTCGAGGTGTAGCGCATGAGAGGGGAAGAAATGGGCTACATTTGCTGGCACAGCACATACGAATAATGCATTGAAACCATGCATCTGAAGGAGGATTTAGCAGTAAGAAGGAGAATAGAGAGTTCCCCTGAAACTGGCCCTGAAGCGCGCACACACCGCCCGTCACTCTCCCCGAAACCAAAACAAGCCATAAATAAACCGCAATAAACATGAAGGGGAGGCAAGTCGTAACATGGTAAGTGTACCGGAAGGTGCACTTGGAAAAATCAGAACGTAGCTAAACTAGCTATAGCATCTCCCTTACACCGAGAAGATGCCCGTGCAAATCGGGCCGAACTGACACCCAACAGCTAGCCCTCCCCTCCCTATTACAACAAACCAACATAAGCTAACCCCCAAAACCCTAACACCAAAACAACCAAACCATTTTTCCTCCCAAGTATGGGCGACAGAAAAGGACTCAGGCGCCATAGAAAAGTACCGCAAGGGAAAGCTGAAAGAGAAATGAAACAACCCAGTAAAGCACAAAAAAGCAGAGATTAAACCTCGTACCTTTTGCATCATGACCTAGCCAGTAAAGCCTAAGCAAAATGAATTTTAGTTTAGCTCCCCGAAACTATGTGAGCTACTCCAAGACAGCCTATTATAGGGCACACCCGTCTCTGTGGCAAAAGAGTGGGAAGAGCTTTGAGTAGAGGTGACAGACCTACCGAACTTAGTTATAGCTGGTTACCTAAGAAGTGAATAGAAGTTCAGCCTCTTAGTTTCTTTAGCCCAAACTGATTACATCTGCCCCCGGCCCAAAGAAAACTAAAAGAGTTAGTCAAAAGGGGTACAGCCCTTTTGAAAAAGACACAACTTTAACAAGCAGGTGAAAGATCAAAAGACACAAGGCATTATATCCAGGTGGGCCTAAAAGCAGCCATCCCCCTAAAAAGCGTTAAAGCTCAAATATATGCCACCCCCAAATCCCGACAAAAACATCTTAAGCCTCTCGACCTATTAGGTCTCTCTATGCAAACATAGAAGAGAAAATGCTAACATGAGTAATAAGAAGGCTCCGCCCTTCTCCCGGCATCTCTGTACATCAGAACGAACCCCCACTGAAAATTAACGCTCCCAACACAAAGAGGGTATTGAACAACACCCTACAAACTAGAAATACATTCAACAACCAAAAGCGTTACCCCCACACAGGAGTGCCCCAGGAAAGACTAAAAGAGAAAGAAGGAACTCGGCAAACACTAGCCTCGCCTGTTTACCAAAAACATCGCCTCTTGAACTATAAAATTATAAGAGGCTCCGCCTGCCCTGTGACCACAAGTTTAACGGCCGCGGTACTTTGACCGTGCGAAGGTAGCGCAATCACTTGTCTTTTAAATGGAGACCTGTATGAATGGCATAACGAGGGCTAAGCTGTCTCCTTTCTCCGGTTAATGAAATTGATCTGCCCGTGCAGAAGCGGGCATAAAAACATAAGACGAGAAGACCCTATGGAGCTTCAGACACCAAGACAGCCCGTGTTAATAAACCTTAACAAAAAGACCAAACAAAACGACCTCTGTCCCCCTGTCTTCGGTTGGGGCGACCGCGGGGGAACAAAAATCCCCCACGTGGAATAGGGAAACCCCCTTAAAAATAGGGCCACAGCCCTAATAAACAGAAAATCTGACCAACAATGACCCGGCACAGCCGATCAACGGACCCAGTTACCCTAGGGATAACAGCGCAATCCTCTTTTAGAGCCCATATCGACAAGAGGGTTTACGACCTCGATGTTGGATCAGGACATCCTAATGGTGCAGCCGCTATTAAGGGTTCGTTTGTTCAACGATTAACAGTCCTACGTGATCTGAGTTCAGACCGGAGAAATCCAGGTCAGTTTCTATCTATGGAGTATTCTTTTCTAGTACGAAAGGACCGAAAAGAAGAGGCCTCTGTCAAAACAAGCCTCACCCCAACCTTAGGAATACAAATAAAAAAGGCAAAGGGGCGCGTCCTCCATGTCTGAGAAAAAGACATGTTAAGGTGGCAGAGCCCGGCAAATGCAAAAGACCTAAGCCCTTTGAACAGAGGTTCAACTCCTCTCCTTAACTATGATTTCAGTAATTTTAACGCACATTCTAAACCCCCTAATGTACATCGTCCCCGTTCTCCTAGCTGTTGCATTTTTAACCCTTCTTGAACGAAAAGTACTAGGGTACATGCAACTACGAAAAGGCCCAAACGTAGTAGGGCCCTACGGGCTCCTACAACCAATCGCCGATGGCGTTAAACTATTCATTAAAGAACCAATCCGGCCATCAACATCCTCCCCCCTCCTGTTTATTCTAGCCCCTATACTCGCCCTCACATTGGCCCTTATCTTATGAGCACCCCTCCCCCTCCCACACCCCGTCACAGATTTAAACCTAAGCATTCTTTTCATCCTAGCCCTTTCAAGCTTAGCAGTATACTCAATTCTAGGCTCTGGCTGAGCCTCAAATTCAAAATATGCCCTAATCGGGGCCTTACGGGCAGTAGCACAAACAATTTCATACGAAGTAAGCCTAGGCCTAATTTTACTAAGCGCAATCATCTTTACAGGAGGTTTCACCCTCAAAATCTTCAGCACAGCACAAGAAAGCATCTGACTCCTTCTCCCTGCCTGACCACTAGCCGCAATATGGTACATTTCAACCCTAGCCGAAACAAACCGAGCACCTTTTGATTTAACAGAAGGGGAGTCTGAACTAGTATCGGGCTTCAACGTTGAATATGCAGGGGGCCCTTTTGCCCTTTTCTTCCTAGCAGAGTACGCCAACATCCTACTAATAAATACCCTCTCAGCAATCCTATTTTTAGGCGCCTCCCACTTCCCCCACGCACCAGAAATTACTGCAATCAACCTAATATTTAAAGCAGCATTGCTGTCGGTGCTATTTTTATGGGTCCGAGCATCTTACCCTCGATTCCGGTACGACCAACTCATACACCTAATTTGAAAAAACTTCCTACCCCTGACCCTCGCACTAGTAATTTGACACCTTTCCCTTCCCATCGCACTTGCAGGCCTCCCCCCGCAACTATAGCCACGGAGCCGTGCCTGAATTAAAGGGCCACTTTGATAGAGTGACTTATGGGGGTTAAAGTCCCCCCAGCTCCTTAGAAAGAGGGGGCTCGAACCCCACCTTAAGAGATCAAAACTCTTAGTGCTTCCACTACACCACTTCCTAGTAAAGTCAGCTAATTAAAGCTCTTGGGCCCATACCCCAAACATGTTGGTTAAATTCCCTCCTTTACTAATGAACCCCTACATCACAACCATCTTGCTCTTCGGCCTAGGCCTGGGGACCACTCTAACCTTTGCAAGCTCCCACTGACTCCTAGCCTGAATAGGACTAGAAATCAACACACTAGCCATTATTCCCCTAATAGCACAACATCACCACCCACGCGCAATCGAAGCCACTACCAAATATTTCCTCACACAAGCAACAGCAGCAGCCACACTACTATTCGCAAGCATAACCAACGCCTGACTTACAGGACAATGGGACATCCAACAAATAACTCACCCTGTAGCCCTAACCATGATCACCCTCGCCCTGGCCCTAAAAATTGGACTCGCTCCCCTACACACCTGATTACCAGAAGTCTTACAAGGCCTTGACTTAACAACAGGTCTCATTCTCTCCACCTGACAAAAACTCGCCCCCTTTGTCCTCCTCCTACAAATCTCCAAATCGGACCAGACACTCCTAATTATCCTCGCCCTTGCTTCCACCCTCGTAGGCGGATGAGGCGGGCTAAACCAAACACAGCTCCGAAAAATCCTAGCCTACTCTTCAATTGCACACCTGGGCTGAATAATACTAATTATTCAATTTGCACCTTCCCTTACCCTCCTCGCCCTCATACTATACCTAGTGATAACCTTCTCAGCATTCTTAACATTCAAAATTAACAACGCAACCACCATTAACTCACTAGCAATTTCATGAACAAAGGCCCCCATTCTTACAAGCATGGCCCCAATAATTCTCCTCTCCCTAGGGGGCCTTCCGCCCCTCACAGGATTCATGCCCAAATGACTTATCCTTCAAGAACTCACAAAACAAGACCTGGCCCCCGCCGCAACCCTAGCAGCCCTAACCGCGCTACTTAGCCTCTACTTCTACCTACGCCTCTCATACGCCATGACCCTCACCGTTTCCCCAAACAACCTCCTAGGCACCACACCATGACGACTAACCTCCTCCCAATTATCACTTCCCCTCTCCACCTCAACTCTCATAGCCTGCGCCCTATTACCCCTCGCCCCAGCAATTACAGCCCTCCTGACACTTTAAAGAGGCTTAGGCTAGCACCCGAGACCAAGGGCCTTCAAAGCCCTAAGCGGGAGTGAAAATCTCCCAGCCCCTGTATAAGACTTGCAGGACACTAACCCACATCTTCTGCATGCAAAACAGACACTTTAATTAAGCTAAAGCCTTACTAGACAGGAAGGCCTCGATCCTACAAACTCTTAGTTAACAGCTAAGCGCTCTAACCAGCGAGCATCCATCTACCTTTCCCCCGCCTGCCAAAGCAAAAAGGCGGGGTAAAGCCCCGGCAGACGTTACTCTGCAACTTAAGATTTGCAATCTGATATGTAAAACACCTCAAGGCTTGGTAAAAAGAGGATTTAAACCTCTGTTCATGGGGCTACAATCCACCGCTTAGCACTCAGCCATTTTACCTGTGGCAATCACGCGCTGATTTTTCTCAACCAACCATAAAGACATCGGCACCCTTTATCTTGTATTTGGTGCTTGAGCGGGCATAGTGGGCACTGCTTTAAGCCTACTCATCCGCGCTGAACTGAGTCAACCTGGTGCCCTACTAGGAGACGACCAAATTTACAATGTCATCGTTACGGCCCATGCCTTCGTGATGATTTTCTTTATAGTAATACCAATTATGATTGGTGGCTTTGGAAATTGATTAATCCCCTTAATAATTGGCGCCCCAGACATGGCCTTCCCACGAATAAACAACATAAGCTTCTGACTCCTCCCTCCTTCCTTCCTCCTCCTCCTCGCCTCTTCTGGGGTCGAAGCAGGGGCTGGCACAGGATGAACCGTCTACCCCCCTCTGGCAGGAAACCTCGCCCACGCAGGGGCCTCTGTAGACCTAACAATTTTCTCCCTTCACTTAGCCGGTGTGTCTTCAATTTTAGGGGCTATTAACTTTATCACTACAATTATCAATATGAAGCCCCCCGCAATTTCCCAGTACCAAACACCCCTCTTCGTCTGAGCTGTCTTAATTACAGCAGTTCTACTACTTCTATCCCTTCCTGTGCTTGCCGCTGGCATTACAATGCTTCTGACAGACCGAAATCTAAACACCACCTTCTTTGACCCTGCAGGCGGAGGGGACCCAATCCTATACCAGCACCTCTTCTGATTCTTCGGGCACCCAGAAGTATACATTCTGATCCTGCCCGGCTTTGGAATAATCTCCCACATCGTTGCATACTACGCAGGGAAAAAAGAACCCTTTGGGTACATAGGAATGGTGTGAGCTATAATGGCCATCGGCTTACTAGGCTTTATTGTTTGAGCACATCATATGTTTACGGTGGGAATGGACGTAGACACCCGGGCTTACTTTACCTCTGCCACTATAATTATCGCGATCCCAACCGGGGTAAAAGTCTTTAGCTGACTAGCCACGCTACACGGCGGGGCTATCAAGTGAGAGACCCCACTTCTATGAGCCCTGGGGTTCATCTTCCTTTTTACTGTTGGGGGGCTAACTGGCATCGTACTAGCCAACTCCTCCCTAGACATCATACTCCACGACACCTACTACGTCGTTGCCCACTTCCACTACGTACTGTCAATAGGAGCAGTCTTTGCCATCATGGCCGGCTTTGTCCACTGATTCCCCCTCCTAACAGGCTACACCCTGCATAGCACATGATCAAAAATCCATTTCGGAGTGATGTTTGTAGGGGTAAACCTAACCTTCTTCCCCCAACACTTTTTAGGCTTAGCCGGTATGCCCCGCCGATACTCCGACTACCCAGACGCCTACACACTTTGAAACACCGTCTCCTCTTTAGGCTCCTTAATCTCACTAACAGCAGTCATTATGTTCTTATTTATTATTTGAGAAGCATTCGCTGCTAAACGAGAGGTACTTTCAGTTGAACTAACTACAACCAACGTTGAATGACTACACGGCTGCCCTCCCCCTTACCACACATTTGAGGAGCCTGCCTTCGTCCAAGTTCAACCAGCCCGCTTACGAGAAAGGGAGGAGTCGAACCCCCATATACTGGTTTCAAGCCAACCACATAACCGCTCTGTCACTTTCTTCATAAGACACTAGTATAGCGGAAAATACACTGCTTTGTCAGGGCAGAGTCGTGGGTTAAACCCCCGCGTGTCTTAAAATTAATGGCCCATCCCTCACAACTAGGATTTCAAGATGCAGCTTCCCCCGTTATAGAAGAACTCCTTCACTTCCACGATCATGCCCTAATAATCGTATTTTTAATCAGCACTCTTGTCCTTTACATTATTGTAGCGATAGTTTCAACCAAACTAACTAATATGAATATTCTGGACTCCCAAGAAATCGAAATTATTTGAACCATCCTCCCAGCCATCATTCTTATTCTCATCGCCCTCCCTTCACTACGCATCCTCTACCTAATAGACGAAATTAATGATCCACACCTCACAATTAAAGCCATCGGGCACCAATGATACTGAAGCTACGAATACACAGACTATGAAGACCTAGGCTTCGACTCATACATAGTCCCCACACAAGACCTTGCGCCTGGCCAATTCCGACTTCTTGAAGCAGACCATCGAATGGTAGTCCCTATAGAGTCCCCCGTGCGAGTGCTGGTCTCAGCCGAAGACGTGCTGCACTCCTGGGCCGTCCCCTCTCTAGGCGTTAAAATAGACGCAGTTCCTGGTCGACTAAACCAAACAGCATTCATTGCATCCCGGCCAGGGGTTTTCTACGGACAATGCTCAGAGATCTGCGGAGCCAACCACAGCTTTATGCCAATCGTAGTGGAAGCAGTTCCCTTAAACCACTTCGAACACTGATCCTCTTTAATACTTGAAGATGCCTCGCTGAGAAGCTAAACCGGGCCACAGCGTTAGCCTTTTAAGCTAAAGATTGGTGCCTCCCAACCACCCTCAACGACATGCCTCAACTCAACCCCGCACCCTGATTCGCTATCCTAGTATTTTCTTGATTAGTTTTCCTAACAATCCTCCCTGCAAAAGTCTTGGCACACACTTTCCCCAACGAACCGGCCTCGCAAAGCACACAGAAGCCTAAAACAGAACCCTGAAACTGACCATGGCACTAAACTTCTTTGACCAATTTATAAGCCCCACTTACCTAGGAATCCCCCTGATTGCCCTAGCATTAACCCTCCCTTGAATTCTATTTCCAACTCCCTCCTCACGATGACTCAACAACCGCCTTTTAACCCTACAAAGCTGATTCATTAACCGATTTACGTACCAACTACTAATGCCCCTTAACACCGGGGGCCACAAATGAGCCACCATCTTTGCCTCCCTAATACTGTTCCTAATTTCCCTAAACATGCTAGGGCTCCTCCCATACACTTTCACACCAACAACCCAACTTTCTATAAACATGGGCTTTGCAGTACCCCTTTGAATAGCAACAGTCCTAATTGGTATGCGAAACCAACCAACCGCTGCATTAGGCCACCTCCTACCAGAAGGCACCCCCGCCCCTTTAATCCCTGTATTAATTATCATCGAAACAATTAGCTTATTTATTCGCCCCTTGGCCCTAGGCGTTCGACTTACAGCCAATTTAACAGCAGGACATCTTCTGATTCAACTGATCGCAACCGCTGCCTTCGTCCTTCTACCTTTAATGCCAACAGTTGCTATTCTCACCGGAACAGTACTTTTCCTACTAACTATCTTAGAAGTGGCAGTAGCAATAATCCAAGCATACGTCTTCGTCCTACTCCTAAGCCTCTATCTACAAGAAAACGTCTAATGGCCCACCAAGCACACGCATACCACATAGTAGACCCTAGCCCTTGACCGCTGACAGGAGCAGTTGCTGCCCTTTTGATAACCTCCGGCCTCGCCATCTGATTCCACTACCACTCAACAACTTTAATAACAATAGGCCTGGTTCTCTTACTCCTAACAATGTACCAATGATGACGAGACATTGTCCGAGAAGGGACCTTCCAAGGACACCACACTCCTCCTGTCCAGAAAGGCCTTCGATACGGAATGATCCTATTCATCACATCAGAGGTATTCTTCTTTTTAGGGTTCTTCTGAGCCTTCTACCACGCCAGCCTTGCTCCCACCCCAGAACTAGGCGGCTGCTGACCCCCAACAGGCATTACACCCCTTGACCCATTTGAAGTTCCCCTACTCAACACAGCAGTGTTACTTGCATCCGGCGTCACAGTCACATGAGCGCACCACAGCATTATAGAAGGAGAACGTAAACAAGCCATCCACTCCTTAACACTGACGATCCTGCTCGGCTTCTACTTCACCTTCCTTCAAGGCATAGAATATTATGAAGCCCCTTTCACAATTGCCGACGGAGTATATGGCTCCACCTTCTTCGTCGCAACAGGCTTCCATGGCCTTCATGTTATTATTGGCTCTAGCTTCCTGGCTGTCTGCCTCCTACGGCAAGTCCACTACCACTTTACATCCGAACATCACTTTGGATTCGAGGCAGCAGCTTGATACTGACACTTCGTAGACGTAGTATGACTCTTCCTCTACATCTCTATTTATTGATGAGGCTCATAATCTTTCTAGTATTAAAGTTAGTACAAGTGACTTCCAATCACCTAGTTTTGGTTAAAGCCCAAAGAAAGATAATGAATTTAATCACCACCGTAATCACCATCGCTGTCATTTTATCCTCCATTCTAGCAATCGTCTCCTTCTGACTACCAATAATGAGCCCAGACCAAGAAAAACTCTCCCCCTACGAATGTGGTTTCGACCCCCTAGGGTCGGCACGCTTGCCTTTCTCCCTACGATTCTTCCTAGTGGCGATTCTATTCCTCCTCTTTGACTTAGAAATTGCCCTCCTTCTCCCCTTACCTTGAGGGGACCAACTTCCCTCCCCCACCCTCACCTTTTTCTGAGCAACCCTGGTCCTGCTACTACTCACTCTTGGCCTAATCTATGAATGAGCCCAAGGAGGCCTTGAATGAGCTGAATAGGTAATTATTTTAATTAAAATATTTGATTTCGGCTCAAAAGCTCGTGGTTAAAATCCACAATTACCTAATGACCCCCGTACATTTTACCTTCTCAACAGCCTTCTTTCTAGGCCTGGCAGGACTTGCATTTCACCGAATACACCTCCTGTCCGCCCTCCTCTGCCTAGAAGGAATAATATTGTCCCTGTTCCTTGCACTATCCCTCTGAACCATAGAACTAAATACAACAAACTTTTCCGCCTCCCCCATAATTCTCCTCGCCTTCTCCGCCTGTGAAGCAAGCGCCGGACTAGCACTACTAGTCGCTACCGCCCGAACACATGGGACAGACCGATTACAAAGCCTAAACCTACTACAATGCTAAAAATTCTGATTCCCACAATTATGCTAATCCCCACCGCCTGGCTCACACCAGCCAAATGACTATGGCCCACAACCCTAGCCCAAAGCCTAACCATTGCTTTCATTAGCCTAACCTGATTCATAAATACCTCAGAAACAGGGTGGGCCACCCTCAAAAAACTTCCTACCCCCGACCCTCTCTCCACACCTTTACTTGTACTAACCTGCTGACTCCTCCCACTAATAATCCTCGCAAGCCAAAACCACACAATGCCAGAGCCTGTCAATCGACAACGAATATATATTACCCTCCTAATCTCTCTTCAAATATTCCTTATTATGGCCTTCTCTGCCACCGAAATTATTCTTTTTTATATCATATTTGAGGCCACCCTAGTACCAACACTAATCATCATTACTCGCTGAGGCAACCAAACAGAACGACTTAACGCAGGCACATACTTCCTCTTTTACACTCTTGCCGGATCTCTGCCACTCTTAGTTGCCCTCCTCCTACTACAAAATGCAACAGGAACCTTGTCCCTTTTAATTCTACAATACACGCCCGCACTCCCAATAATCACCACCGCCGACAAGCTCTGATGGGCAGGCTGCTTACTAGCATTCCTCGTTAAAATACCTCTTTACGGAGTCCACCTCTGACTTCCCAAGGCGCACGTCGAGGCACCAATCGCTGGCTCAATAATCCTGGCAGCAGTTCTCCTGAAACTAGGGGGCTACGGCATGATACGAATGATAGTTATGCTTGAACCACTGACCAAAGAATTAAGCTACCCCTTTATTATTTTAGCGCTGTGAGGAGTAATTATGACCGGATCAATTTGCCTACGACAAACAGACTTAAAGTCACTAATCGCATACTCTTCCGTAGGACACATGGGCTTAGTAGCAGGGGGCATTTTAATCCAAACCCCATGAGGGTTTACCGGGGCCCTCATTCTTATAATCGCACACGGTCTAACCTCCTCGGCCCTTTTTTGTCTAGCAAACACAAATTACGAACGGACCCATAGCCGAACTATAATACTAGCCCGAGGGCTACAAGTTGCCCTCCCTTTAATAACCGCATGGTGATTCATTGCCAGCTTAGCCAACCTGGCCCTTCCCCCTCTCCCCAACCTAATGGCCGAGCTCATAATTATTGTCTCTTTATTTAACTGATCCTGATGGACAATTGCCCTTACCGGAGCCGGCACCTTAATCACCGCTGGCTACTCCCTCTACATGTTCTTAATAACACAACGAGGGCCGCTCCCCGCACATATCATTGCCCTCCCTCCCTCACACACCCGTGAACACCTCCTAATGGCCCTTCACCTTCTTCCCCTCCTACTGCTTATTCTAAAACCTGAACTAATCTGAAGCTGAACCGCTTGTAGACATAGTTTAATCAAAACATTAGATTGTGATTCTAAAAACAGAGGTTAAAACCCCCTTGTCCACTGAGAGAGGCTTGCTAGCAACGAAGACTGCTAATCTTCGTCCCCTCGGTTGGACTCCGAAGCTCACTCGCATTTATAAAGCTTTTAAAGGATAACAGCTCATCCGTTGGTCTTAGGAACCAAAAACTCTTGGTGCAAATCCAAGTAGAAGCTATGCACCCGACACCCATAATAATAACAACCAGCCTAATCGTCATCTTTGCCCTACTCCTCTATCCAGTACTTACAACCTTCTCCCCCACCCCAAAAGAAGAAACCTGGGCCCTTTCCCAAGTAAAAACAGCTGTAAAACTTGCGTTCTTCATCAGCCTCCTCCCCCTATCTCTTTTCCTCTCCGAAGGGGCAGAGACCATCATCACTAACTGAAACTGAACAAACACATACACGTTTGACATTAACATCAGCCTTAAATTTGACTACTACGCCCTCATCTTTACCCCCGTTGCCCTGTATGTGACATGGTCCATCCTAGAATTCGCCTCATGATACATACACGCAGACCCCTACATAAACCGATTCTTTAAGTACCTGCTGACCTTCTTAATCGCTATAATCGTTCTAGTTACAGCCAACAACATATTCCAGCTATTCATTGGCTGAGAAGGGGTAGGCATTATATCCTTCCTTCTCATCGGATGATGGTACGGCCGGGCAGATGCTAACACCGCCGCCCTACAAGCAGTTATCTACAATCGTGTCGGAGATATCGGACTAATCTTTGCCATAGCATGAATAGCAACAAACCTCAACTCCTGAGAAATACAACAAATTTTCTCCACCACCAAAGAACTAGACCTAACCTTCCCCCTCCTAGGGCTAATTGTTGCCGCAACCGGCAAATCGGCCCAATTTGGACTTCACCCATGACTGCCCTCTGCAATAGAGGGCCCTACGCCGGTCTCTGCCCTACTACACTCAAGTACTATAGTTGTAGCAGGCATCTTCTTGCTAATCCGGATAAGCCCCCTGATAGAGAACAACCCCACAGCCCTCACCATCTGCCTTTGCCTTGGCGCCCTAACAACCCTATTCACAGCCACTTGTGCTCTCACCCAAAACGACATCAAAAAAATCGTTGCATTTTCAACATCAAGCCAACTTGGCTTAATAATAGTAACAATCGGCCTAGGCCAACCACAACTGGCCTTTTTACACATCTGCACCCATGCTTTCTTCAAAGCAATGTTATTCCTATGCTCCGGCTCAATCATCCACAGCCTAAACGACGAGCAGGACATCCGAAAAATAGGAGGCATGCACCATCTCGCCCCATTCACTTCTTCCGCTCTAACTATTGGCAGCCTTGCCCTAACCGGCACCCCCTTCCTAGCCGGATTCTTCTCCAAAGACGCCATTATCGAAGCACTAAACACCTCCTACCTAAACGCCTGAGCCCTCATCCTGACCCTCCTAGCAACCTCCTTCACAGCTATTTACAGCCTCCGGGTCGTATTCTTCGTATCCATGGGGCACCCCCGATTTAACTCTCTCTCCCCAATCAATGAGAACAACCCCGCAGTCTTAAACCCAATCAAACGACTTGCCTGAGGAAGCATTATTGCCGGGCTAGTTATTACATCCAACATCCTACCACCCAAAACCCCCATCATAACTATACCTCCCCTTCTCAAGCTCGCCGCACTATTAGTAACGATTATTGGGCTACTAACAGCCCTTGAACTAGCATCCCTAACAAACAAACAATTTAAGCCGACCCCCTTATTAGCCCCCCACCACTTCTCTAACATATTAGGCTTCTTCCCCGCGATCATTCACCGCCTCCCTCCAAAAGCCAACCTACTCTTAGGCCAACTGATTGCCAGCCAGATAGTAGACCAAACATGATTCGAAAAATCTGGGCCTAAGGCAGTATTCACTACCAACCTTCCACTAATTACCACAACCAGCAACGCACAACGGGGCATAGTTAAAACATTTTTAACACTCTTTTTCCTAACATTCTTCCTAGCCCTCCTATTCATAACGAACTAGACCGCCCGAAGCGCCCCGCGGCTAAGCCCTCGAGAAAGCTCTAACACAACAAATAAAGTAAGAAGAAGAACTCAAGCCCCCACCACTAACATTCATCCCCCCGACGAGTACATTATCGCCACACCTGTCATATCCCCACGAAAAACAGAAAACTCCCCGGACTCATCTGCCGTCGCCCAAAAATTGGCATATCACCCCCCTCAAAAAAATACTCCCCCCAAGAAAACTGCCAACGAATACATACCAGCATGTAAAGCAACCGACCGACTTCCCAAAGTCTCAGGATAAGGCTCAGCAGCCAAAGCTGCTGAATAAGCAAACACCACTAACATTCCCCCCAAATAAATTAAAAACAGGACGAGAGATAAAAAAGGCGCCCCATGCCCCACCAAAAGCCCGCACCCCATCCCTGATACAACAACCAACCCCAGCGCTCCAAAATAAGGAGAAGGATTTGAAGCAACTACTACTAAGCCTATAACTAAACCAAACATAAATATACACATCATATAAGTCATAATTCTTGCCAGGATTCTAACCAGGACTAATGGCTTGAAAAACCACCGTTGTTATTCAACTACAAAAACACTTAATGGCCCCCCTACGAAAAACACACCCCCTATTAAAAATTGCAAATGACGCACTAGTCGACCTTCCCGCCCCCTCCAATATCTCCGCGTGATGAAACTTCGGGTCTCTTCTAGGCTTATGCCTTGGAGTCCAGCTCGTCACAGGGATCTTCCTCGCAATACACTACACAGCTGACATCGCAACCGCATTTTCATCCGTCGCCCACATCTGCCGAGATGTAAACTTTGGCTGAATAATCCGAAACATCCATGCCAACGGGGCTTCCTTCTTTTTCATCTGCATCTACCTCCATGTCGGACGAGGCTTATACTACGGCTCCTACCTTTACAAAGAAACATGAAACATTGGAGTAGTCCTACTCCTTCTAGTTATAATAACCGCATTCGTCGGCTACGTACTCCCATGAGGACAGATGTCATTCTGAGGTGCCACAGTCATCACCAATCTACTCTCCGCTGTCCCTTATGTAGGAAACACCCTAGTACAATGAATTTGAGGGGGCTTCTCCGTAGACAACGCAACCCTCACACGCTTTTTTGCCTTCCACTTCCTACTCCCCTTCATCATTGCAGCAGTCACAGTCCTCCACCTCCTCTTCCTACATGAAACAGGCTCTAACAACCCAACAGGCCTCAACTCAGACGCTGACAAAATCCCCTTCCATCCTTACTTTTCCTACAAAGACCTTCTGGGCTTTGCCATCATGCTCCTCGCCTTGTCGTCCTTAGCACTCTTTATCCCCAACTACCTGGGCGACCCAGACAACTTCACCCCCGCAAATCCTCTAGTTACACCCCCTCATATCAAACCCGAATGATACTTCCTCTTCGCCTACGCCATCCTCCGGTCAATTCCAAACAAACTTGGGGGAGTCCTTGCATTACTAGCATCAATCCTCGTACTTATATTAGTTCCCTTCTTACACACATCCAAACAACGAGGGCTCACTTTCCGCCCCATCTCTCAGATCGTTTTCTGAACCTTAGTCGCAGACGTGATAATCCTCACATGAATCGGAGGAATGCCCGTCGAACACCCATACGTCATTATTGGTCAAATCGCATCAGTCCTTTACTTTGCCATCTTCCTAGTGATCTTTCCAATAGCAGGATGACTAGAGAACAAACTACTCGCATTAAATTGCAATAGTAGCTCAGCGCCAGAGCGCCGGTCTTGTAAACCGGACGCCGGAGGTTAAAATCCTCCCTACTGCCATCAAAGAAGGGAGATTCTAACTCCCACCACTAGCTCCCAAAGCTAGAATTCTAAATTAAACTATTCTTTGTGTAAAGTACATATATGTATTTACACCATATATTTATGTCAACCATATATAATAATGCTTTAGGACATCTATTATGTATAATCAACATACATAGGCTTTGACCATTCATACATCACCATGTCAATTAAGAGTTACACAATACATCAAATTAAATAATTGACACCGACTGCATACTGATAGATATTACCCAAGTTAGCTACCCACACGACAAGTTAAGACCTAACACAAATTTAAATAACCCATATATACCAGGATTCAAAATCCCGTTAAGATAAGAAGCCTATGTAGACAAGAATAACATTCGAGTTTAAGCGGAGCGATCACGGTTATTGATGGTCAGGGACAGTAATTGTGGGGGTTTCACCTAGTGAACTATTCCTGGCATTTGGTTCCTACTTCAGGGCCATTGATTGATAATCAATCCCCATACTTTCATCGACGCTTGCATAAGTTGTTGGTGGAGTACTAACGGTGCGTTAGCCACATGCCAAGCGTTCTTTCTAATGGGCTAGGTTATTTTTTTTGTCCTCCTTTCACTTGGCATTTCACAGTGCAGCGCTAAGGCTTGTTGACAAGCGTGTACATTTTTCTTGCCAGCTGCGTATAGTATCCATGGTGGAAAGATTTTCATTGAAGAGTTGCATAACTGATATCAAGAGCATAAATTACTAATGGTTTCTCCTAATTTATCTAATATATGCCCCCCTCGGCTTTTGCGCGTAAACCCCCCTACCCCCCTAAACTCGGAAGCTGTTATTATTCCTGAAAACCCCCCGGAAACAGGAAAGCCTCGAGCAGGGAATCACACCGCCCTAATGTGCATCTATTTACATTATTATAATAATGCAATT